ATCTCTTATGTCCTTCAAGCATGAATAAAATAGCCACTAGTGGTAGTTATGGTTCTACGGGCATTGGTATAAATAGTCAACTATGGTTGTTATGTCTTTCGAACATGGATTAAATAGTCATCTGTGATCATTATGAGGGCAAAGAAGGTACATATTATGATTTGCTGCATTAATATGCCCTTGGGCGTGGGCCGAGCCGCGTCGGCGCAGGCCATGCTGCATCCCTGCATACCGAAAATTAAAAAAATACCATCTGCCTGACAGCTCAGTTATGTCCATGCCATGGGCTGATTAGTAATCAATCCATCGAGATGTCTCATTTAAGAGGAACGAGTGAGCGGGTATAATGGTATGGCCCTGAGGTAAGAACCAGAGGCCAGATAAAGTTTCAGTATAGACACCCCCAAGTTTAATGGGCGTAGAGCAAGAAGAGGGGCATTCTACGGGCGGGTTGCTGGTTTCACGGAGGATGGTAGATTAAGCTACGATCTAATGGAAGGGGATATCCGTATTGACGAGAAATTTTGACATTGAATGCGCAAGTGTCCGATTAATTGAGGAATGTGCTATGTACGCTATGAAGTAATGTACTGGCTTATATGCGTATGGACTAGACTCTTATGTACGTCTTATCGGTATGTTTTATGTACGGTAATAGGTAGACTGGACCTGCTTATATGCATGAGGACTGGAACTGTATGTACGATTATACATATATGTCCTATGTAAGATTAAACATATATAGTACTAGTACATATTAATGGGGAAAGGCACATAATGCACGATATACATAAAAGTAGTACTATTTGTGTTATATAGGCAAGGAGTAGTTTAAGTAGAATTTCAGCTTTGGGTGCTGAAGGTGGGGCTAGTGCTTCCTCCTTGAGGTGTCCTTGGGAGAGGTTCCCCATTTCTGGTTTACAAGACCAGGGTATTGAGTTTGTACTACAAGGACTCTTCATTTGAGTATCTTATTTTCAATCAGGCTTACTATTGGTATAAGAATAAGGATGAGGGTGAAGTATAAAATGGATGCTGCTTGACCAATGGCGATGAACGGGTATTCGACGGGTTGGCCTCCAATCCATGTAAGGATAAATAGGTCGGCTGTTAGGGTTCAGAATAGACACTGACTAAGGGGTCGGAATAGTATGCTTCGTTGTTTGGCTGTATGGAGAATGGGAATAATTGCTAGGATTAGGATAGAGAAGATTAGGGCTAATACACCTCCTAGTTTGTTAGGGATGGATCGTAGGATAGCGTAGGCAAATAGAAAGTATCATTCTGGTTTAATATGGGGTGGAGTGCTGAGAGGGTTAGCTGGTGTGTAGTTGTCGGGGTCACCTAATAGGTCTGGGGAGAATAGTACAAGTATTATTGTTAGGAGGATAAGAAGGAGTAGCCCTAGTAAGTCTTTAATGGTGTAATAGGGGTGGAAAGGAATTTTGTCGGAGTCTGATGAAGTTCCTAGTGGGTTGTTAGATCCTGTTTCGTGAAGGAAGAGGAGGTGTACTAGTACTAGGGCTGCAATAATGAAGGGTAAGATAAAGTGAAAGGCGAAGAAGCGGGTCAGGGTGGCTTTATCGACGGAGAAACCGCCTCAGATTCATTCTACTAAGTTAGAACCAATATATGGAATTGCTGAGAGGAGATTTGTAATTACTGTAGCCCCTCAAAATGATATTTGTCCTCATGGAAGGACATACCCTATAAAAGCTGTGGCTATTACTGTGAATAGTAGGATAATACCGATGTTTCAGGTCTCTGTTAAGGTGAATGAGCCATAGTACAGTCCTCGGCCGATGTGAATAAATAAGCATAAGAAGAATATGGATGCTCCATTGGCGTGGAGGTAGCGAATAATTCAGCCATAGTTTACGTCACGGCAGATGTGGGTAACAGAGGAAAATGCTGTTGTTGTGTCTGCTGTGTAGTGTATTGCTAGGAATAGTCCTGTAATGATTTGTAGAGCTAGGCAGGCCCCTAGGAGGGAACCGAAATTTCATCATGAAGAGATATTGGATGGTGCTGGGAGATCAATGAATGAGTTGTTTATAATTTTTATCAAGGGGTGATTCTTTCGGATGTTGTTCATTAGTGTTTTTGTAGTTGAAGTACAACGATGATTTTTCATGTCATTGGTCATGGTTAGAGTCCATGTAAGAATTATGATATATGTCATGTTTTTATTAAGCATTTTACTTGTGCTAGGTTTTGTGAGTATTTCTTCAAAACCTTCTCCTATTTATGGTGGGGTGGGGCTTATTATTAGTGGAGCTTTGGGTTGTGGTATTGTTATGGGGTTTGGGGGTTCTTTTATAGGTTTGATAGTATTTTTAATTTATTTGGGTGGTATACTTGTTGTTTTTGGCTATACTACAGCTATGGCTACGGAAGAGTATCCTGAGACTTGAGGGTCTAATGTTGTTATTTGGGGGGTAGTATTGTTGGGGGTGAGTGTAGAGTTATTTATGGTAATGTGAATATTAGAGCATGGTGGTTTTGGGGTGGGGGGTGTTTTTGGTGGTGTAGAGGATTGAGTAAGTTTTGAGAGTAAAGGGGGTGGTGTAGTTCGTGAGGATTGTTTAGGTGTGGCTTCCTTATATGATAGTGCTAGTTGATTTGCAGCTGTTGCAGGTTGGTCTTTGTTTGTTAGTGTTTTGATTGTTATTGAAATTATTCGGAGGTGATAGGAATTATATGAATAGTAAGAGGGTAAGGAGTAGGGATATAAGGAATGAGAGGAAATAGAATTTGATTAGGCCTGTTTGGTTTGAAATGATGGTGGAGGATAGTATTTGTAGGTGGGATAAATTTTTTGGTATGGCTTTTTCCAGTCAGATTAAATCTAGAAGGAGGGATGCTGTGTTTTGGCTTAGGTTTAAGTTATGTGAAGGGATTAGGCGGTGTGTGGTTGTTGGATAATATCCTAGAGAGTTTGAGAAATTGAATAAATGTGAGGGTAATTTGAGATTTAAATTTTTTGTTATAAGATTTAGTTCTATTGCTAAGGCAAACCCTATAATAGTTACTGTTAGGGCTGTGAGTTTTAGGTGAAGTGGTATTGTTATTTGGGGGATGTTTATAGGTAAGATATTGTTGGTTAGGAAAAATCCGGCGAAGATGCTGCCGAGTGTTAGGCGTTTAATTGAGTTAATTAGTAAGGGGTTATTTTCATTAATGGGGGTTGAGGTTGTGAATCGAGGTTGGCCTAATAGGGCATAGAAAATAATACGGGTGCTGTAAATAGCTGTTATGGAGGTTGCGATGAGTGTAATTGTAAGGGCTCAGGCGTTGACGTTGGATAAATTTGCGGATTCGATAATTAGGTCTTTGGAGTAGAAGCCTGTTAGAAAAGGCATTCCTGTAAGGGCTAGGCTCCCGATTGTAAGGGAGGATGATGTGAAGGGTATTGATTTAAATAGGCCTCCTATTTTTCGAATGTCTTGTTCGTCGTTTAAATTATGGATAATTGATCCGGAGCACATAAATAACATGGCTTTGAAGAAGGCGTGATTACAGATGTGGAGAAAAGCTAGGTAGGGTTGGTTAATTCCTATAGTAACCATTATTAATCCTAGTTGGCTTGAGGTGGAGAAAGCTACGATCTTTTTGATATCATTTTGTGTGAGGGCACAGATTGCTGTGAATAGTGTAGTAATGGCGCCTAGGCATAATATTAGGGTCTGAATGGATTGATTGCTTTCTATTAGGGGGTGGAATCGGATTAGGAGGAAGATTCCTGCAACGACTATTGTGCTGGAATGGAGTAGGGCTGAAACTGGAGTCGGGCCTTCTATTGCTGATGGTAGTCAGGGATGTAGTCCAAATTGGGCTGATTTTCCGGTGGCTGCTAGGAGAAGACCGATTAGTGGAATTATGCTCGGGTTGTGGTTTAGTATAAATATTTGTTGGAATTCTCATGTGTTGGAATATATTAGGAATCATGCTATAGCTAAGATGAACCCGATATCTCCAATGCGATTATATAAGATTGCTTGAAGGGCTGCTGTGTTTGCGTCTGTTCGCCCATATCATCAACCAATTAGTAAGAAGGATATAATGCCGACTCCTTCCCAGCCGATAAAAAGTTGAAATAGGTTGTTAGCTGTTACTAAAATCAGTATAGTGATAAGGAATAATAGAAGATATTTGAAGAACTGATCAATGTTGGGATCCGAATGTATATACCATATTGAAAATTCTATGATGGATCAGGTGACAAATAGTGCTACTGGTACGAATAGTATTGAAAAATAGTCTAATTTGAAGCTGATGGATAGTTTTAGGGTTTGAATTGTTATTCAATGTCAGTGAAAAATGATTGCTTCTTGTCCTGAAGAAATAAATAGTGCAGTTGGGATGAGGCTGGTAGTAAAAGCGCATGCGATAGAAGATTTTACATGTAGTGTGAATGAGTAATCTTTATAGGCATTTATGATATTTATAATAACGGGTAATGTTAAGATTATTAGTGTAACAAGGGTAAAAGAGGTTAGTAGATTTATTACTTTTATTTGGAGTTGCACCAATTTTTTGGTTCCTAAGACCAACGGATGACTTCTATCCTTTAAAAGTTGAGAGAACCATATTGTTATATACGGAGTGTAGAGTTAGCAGTTCGTACGTTATTTTCTCTCGGTAAATAAGAAGATTTAAGCTTCTATCATTAGATTCACAATCTAGTGCTTTGTTTAAACTATATTTACAGTATGTGAGTCCTAGGATAATTTTAGGGTTTAGAGTAAGTAGGAGGAGGGGAAGTATGTGTATGGATATTAGGGTATTTTCTCGTGTCAGGGATGGGTTGAGATTATATGTGTGATATGTGAGCTTACCTCGTTGTGTAATAGTTAATATGTAAAGTGAGTATAGGGCGGTAATGAGTATATTTAGGCCTACTAAGATAATTGTAATGTTTGATCATGAGAAGGAGGCTATGGTTACGAATAGCTCACCAATTAAATTAATTGAAGGTGGTAAAGCCAGGTTGGTTAGGCTGGCAAGCAGTCATCAGGTAGCTATGAGAGGGAGGAGGGCTTGAATTCCTCGTGCTAATAGTATTGTACGGCTATGGATTCGCTCGTAATTTGAGTTGGCAAGGCAGAATAATATAGATGATGTAAGGCCATGTGCAACTATTAGGATGGTTGCTCCTATGAAGCTTCATGGTGTTTGGATAAGAATTCCTACAACCACCAATGCCATATGGCTCACTGATGAGTAGGCGATGAGTGACTTTAGGTCTGTTTGTCGTAGACAAATAGAGCTAGTTATGATTATTCCTCATAAACATAACATAAGGAAAGGATATGCTATGTGTTTTGTTAGTGGGTCGAGAATTGTGGTGATTCGTATTATTCCGTATCCTCCTAGTTTTAGAAGTACTGCTGCAAGGACTATTGATCCTGCGATGGGGGCTTCGACGTGGGCTTTGGGTAGTCATAGGTGAAGTCCATATAGGGGTATTTTAACTATAAATGCCATGATACATGCTATTCATAGGATGCTATTAGATCAGGAGTTGGGCATTTCTTGAAGGTAAAATTTTATTGTTAGTATATTTAGTGAACCTAAATAATTTTGAATATAAATTAATGCTACGAGTAATGGTAGGGATCCAATAAGAGTATAAAACAGGAAGTATAAGCCTGCGTTTAATCGTTCTGTTTGGTTACCTCAGCGGGTAATAATAATGAGGGTTGGGATTAGGGTAGCTTCAAATAGAATGTAAAACAAAATTAGTTCGGTAGCGGTAAATGTTATAATTAAAAATATTTGTAGTGAAATTAATATGGAGAGATAAAGTTTTTTTAGGATTCAGGATTCTTTTGTAAGATGATATTGGCTAGCCATAATCATGAGTGGGAGAAGTCATATTGTTAAAATTACAAGGGGGGATGATAATGGGTCAGAGAAGAAAGTTAATGAGAAATTGTTACTGTTGTCACTGAATTGATTTAAGAATGACAGGCCTGCGAGGCTAATTAGCAGACTATGTGAGGTTGTATTAATTCAAATTATGGTTTTATTAGAGTATCAAGTTACTGGAAATAATATGATTGTGGGGATGATAATTTTTAACATTGGAGAAGGTTTAGATTTTGAATGTAGTCTAAGCCGTAGGTGTTGGATACTGTGACTAACAGGGCTAGGCCTACGGCAGCTTCACAGGCCGCGAAAACTAAAAGTAGGATAGGTATCATGAAAGATGCTGTGAAGTGCAAATTTAGGATGGTGAGGGTACTTAGAATAAATATGGATAACATTATGCCTTCTAAACATAGTAGTGAAGATATTAAATGGGATCGGAAGATTAATATACCTAGAAGGGCAGTGATGAAAGCTAGAATAATATTGGTTGAAATTGAGGGCATATTGATAATTATGAGTTAGTCATAATCTAATGAGTCGAAATCATTTATTTTAATTTAAACTAATTATCATGTTATTCTACTCATTCTAGGCCTTTTTGAAGTCATTCGTAGGCAAGGCCTGCTGCTAGGATTGAAACTAGGATGAGGGCCACTGCTAGTATAAGTTTTGGGTTAGTTGTTTGGGATGCTCAAGGGAGAGGAAGAAGGAGGGCAATTTCTAAGTCAAATAGAAGGAATGTGATGGCTACTAGAAAAAATTTTATGGAAAAGGGTAGGCGGGCTGAACCCATAGGGTCGAACCCGCATTCATAAGGGCTATATTTTTCTGTGTAGACGTTTAGTTGTGGGAGTCAAAATGCGATTGTTACAAGAAGTAGTGTTAGAACAATATTAGTTGTGAGGGCAAGTGGGAGGTTAATTATTCTTTTTCGGTTTTCACCGAAGTTAATTGATTGGAAGTCAATTGTATTGGGTCAATACTAAAAGAATAAGATCCTCATCAATAAATGGATACATAAAGGAATAGTCATACTACGTCGACGAAGTGTCAATATCAGGCTGCGGCTTCGAAACCAAAGTGATGATTAGAGGTGAAGTGAAATTTGAGTTGGCGGAAGAAGCAAACGGTGAGGAAAGTGGATCCAATAATAACATGGAGGCCATGAAAGCCTGTTGCTATAAAGAATGTTGAGCCGTAGACACCATCTGAGATTGTGAAGGATGTTTCGAAATATTCTGAGGCTTGGAGAAGTGTAAAGTAAATACCTAAGGTGATGGTAATGAGTAGGGCTTGAAGTATATGTATTCGATCACCTTCCATTAGACTATGGTGAGCCCAAGTGATAGACACACCTGAGGCCAGGAGTACAGCTGTATTAAGTAGTGGGACTTCAAGGGGGTTAAGAGGGTGAATGCCCGTTGGAGGTCAGCATCCACCTAGTTCAGGAGTAGGGGCTAAACTTGAGTGATAAAAGGCTCAGAAAAACCCGGCGAAGAAAAAAATTTCTGAAATAATAAATAGTACTATACCATATCGGAGGCCTTTTTGGACAATTGAGGTATGATGTCCTTGAAATGTACCTTCTCGCACAATATCTCGTCATCATTGATATATTGTTAGTAGATTTGTTAATATGCCTATGGTTAGAAGTGTGGTATTATTAAAGTGGAATCATATGGCAAGACCAGATGTTATTAGTAGGGCAGAGAGAGCTCCAGTTAGGGGTCAGGGACTAGGATTAACTATGTGGTAGGCGTGGGTTTGGTGGGTCATTAGGTGTTGTCATGTAAGTAAAGGCTAACTAGTAGGGTAAATACATAGGCCTGAATTAGAGCAACGGCGAATTCAAGAATTGTAAGAAGGGTGAGGATAATGAATGTGATCGAAGCTGTAGTAGGGCTGATGGAAGAAAGTACTAAGGTAGCCCCTCCAATTAGATGCATAAGAAGGTGGCCTGCTGTAATATTGGCAGTTAGTCGTACGGCCAGGGCTATAGGTTGAATGAAGAGGCTAATGGTTTCAATAATTACTAGTATGGGAATTAAAGGGATTGGTGTTCCTTGAGGTAGGAAGTGGGCCAGGGATGCCTTTGTTTTGTGGCGGAAACCTTTGATTACCGCAGCTGCTCAGAGTGGAATTGCTATGCCTAGATTTATAGATAGTTGTGTGGTAGGAGTGAATGAGTGGGGCAATAAGCCTAGTAAATTAGTAGAGCCAATAAATAGAATTAGTGAGATTAATATTAGAGATCAAGTTCGTCCTTTGATATTGTGAATTAATATTAATTGTTTTAGGATCAACTGAATTAGTCATTGTTGTAATGAGGTTAGTCGGTTATTAATTAGGCGAGTAGGGGAGGGAAAGAGAATGCTTGGAATTATAATGATAAAGATGACGATAGGGATTCCTACAATTGTTGGGGTAATGAAAGAGGCAAATAAATTTTCGTTCATTTTGTTTCTCAAGGGTTAGTGTGTGAGTATTTATTAGTGTCTTTTAATGTTAGGCTTAGGGGGTAATTGAATTTTGAAATTTTCAGTTGGAAAACAATTAGTAGGGTCAAAATTATGGAGAAAATTGTGATTAGCCATGTTGATGTGTCGAGTTGAGGCATTCACTGCGGAAAGGTCGGGGCTTCCAGTCTTTAACTTAAAAGGTTAATGCTAATTAGCTTCGCAGTGACGTTATAGTATAGATAGAAGTCATTCTTCAAAATGTTTTAATGGAACTAATTCAAGTACGATTGGTATAAAACTGTGATTGGCGCCGCAAATCTCTGAGCATTGTCCGTAATATACACCTGGGCGAGAAGCCATCAATGTAGCTTGATTTAAGCGTCCCGGAATAGCGTCTGTTTTTACGCCTAGGGAGGGGATAGTTCATGAGTGTAGAACATCTTCTGAGGAGATTAGTATTCGGATTGGTAATTCTGTTGGAAGTACAACTCGATTATCAACTTCAAGTAGACGAAGTTCTCCCGGTTTTAGGTCTGAGGGAGGAGTTATGTATGAGTCAAAGCACAGATTTTCATAATCCGTATATTCATAGCTTCAGTATCATTGGTGGCCCATAGTTTTAAGAGTTAAGGAAGGTGTGGTAATCTCATCTATTATGTATAGGATGCGTAATGATGGAAGGGCAATGAGGATGAGAATCACTGCGGGCAGAATAGTTCATACTGTTTCTACTTCTTGGGCATCTATGGTGCTTGTATGAATGAGCTCAGTAGTAAGTATAAGGGAAATAATATAGAGGACTAGAGAACTGATTAGGAATATAATTATTAGAGTGTGGTCGTGAAAGTATAAAAGTTCTTCTATAATGGGGGAAGCAGCGTCTTGGAACCCTAGTTGAACTGGATAAGCCATGAAGATATACAGGGATTTAACCTATGAGTTAACTTCGACAAAGTTATGTAATAATTTTACTAATATCTTATATAAAGAAAGTTGTAATGGTTACACAGTTGGCTTGAAACCAATTTAAGGGGGTTCGAATCCTTCCTTTCTTATACTATGCTTTTACATATGCAGGTTCTTCAAATGTATGGTAGGGTGGGGGGCAGCCGTGAAGTCACTCTAGGTTAGTTGGTGTGAGTTCCACTGTTAGGACTTCTCGTTTTGAGGCAAAGGCCTCCCAAATCATGAAAACTATTAATATAACTGCTGTTAGGGAGATGAAAGAGCCGATGGATGAAACAGTATTTCATATGGTGTAGGCATCCGGGTAGTCGGAATAGCGTCGGGGTATCCCAGATAAACCTAAGAAGTGTTGTGGGAAAAAGGTTATGTTTACACCCACAAATATAATTGAGAAGTGAATTTTAGCTCAAGTGTCGTCTAAGGTATACCCTGAAAATAGAGGAAATCAGTGAACAAAGCCTCCTATGATAGCAAAGACTGCTCCTATTGATAATACATAATGAAAGTGGGCTACTACATAATAAGTATCATGGAGAACAATATCCAGTGATGAGTTGGCAAGTACAATTCCTGTTAAGCCTCCAACCGTGAATAGGAAAATAAAGCCAAGGGCTCATAATATAGCGGGTGATCATTTGATGTTTCCGCCATGTAGTGTTGCTAGTCAGCTAAATACTTTTACACCAGTGGGAATAGCAATAATTATAGTGGCAGACGTAAAATATGCTCGAGTATCTACGTCTATACCTACTGTGAATATATGGTGCGCTCATACGATAAATCCTAAGAAGCCAATAGATATTATAGCTCAGACTATGCCTATATAACCAAATGGCTCTTTTTTACCTGAATAGTATGTGACAATGTGAGAAATTATGCCAAAACCTGGGAGGATTAAGATGTAGACTTCAGGATGTCCGAAGAATCAGAATAGGTGTTGATATAGAATTGGATCACCTCCTCCTGCCGGATCAAAAAATGTAGTGTTGAGATTGCGGTCAGTTAAGAGTATAGTGATTCCTGCTGCTAGAACTGGTAGGGATAGAAGTAAAAGGACAGCGGTAATTATCACGGATCATACAAATAGAGGAGTTTGATATTGTGATATGGCTGGGGGTTTTATGTTAATTACTGTGGTGATGAAGTTGATGGCCCCTAGAATTGAGGATACTCCTGCTAGGTGTAATGAAAAAATTGTTAGATCTACGGAGGCTCCTGCATGGGCTAAATTACCAGCTAGAGGAGGATATACGGTTCACCCAGTTCCAGCGCCTGCTTCTACTATTGAGGATGCTAGAAGTAGTAGAAAGGATGGTGGTAGAAGCCAAAAGCTTATATTATTTATTCGAGGAAATGCCATATCAGGGGCTCCAATTATTAAGGGAACTAGTCAGTTCCCAAAGCCCCCAATTATGATAGGTATAACTATGAAAAAGATTATAACGAAAGCATGAGCTGTTACGATTACATTGTAGATTTGATCATCTCCTAATAAGGCCCCGGGTTGACCAAGTTCTGCTCGAATTAAAAGGCTAAGAGCTGTTCCTACTATGCCTGCTCAAGCCCCAAATAGGAGATAAAGAGTTCCGATATCTTTATGATTGGTTGAGTAGAATCAACGATTGATGAACATAAGTAAGATAGAATGGCTGAGTAAGCATTAGACTGTAAATCTAAAGACAGAGGTGGCTCCTCTTTCTATCAAGTCCTGAAGTGATTATTCATATTGAATTGCAAATTCAAAGAAGCAGCTTCAATTCTGCCGGGGCTTCTCCCGCCTTTTTTTTCCCCTAGATAGGCGGGAGAAGTAGATTGAAGCCAGTTGAATAGGGTATTTAGCTGTTAACTAAATTTTCGTGGGGTTGGAGCCCACCAATCTAGGTGAGGACTTAGCTTAATTAAAGTGATTGATTTGCGTTCAGTTGATGTAAGATAGAGTCTTGCAGTCCTTATGACAGAAATTAAGTATCATATACTTTCTTAGGGCTTTGAAGGCTCTTGGTCTATTTAACCTAAATTTCTAGTTTAGGATTAGGAGGGCTGGTGATAGGGGGAGAGTGAGGGTGGTTAGAATAATTAATGGAGGTAAGAGAAATATTTGTTTTGTTTGTTGAAATTGTCATTTTATCTTTAGGTTGTTGAGTGTTGGAAATATGGTTAGTGAGGTGGAGTAGATTAGCCGTAGGTAGAAATATAAGTTTAATAGAGCTAGAATGGTTATAGTTGTTGCTAATATAATATTGTTGTTTTTTGTAAGTTCTTGTGCAATAATTCATTTGGGTAGAAAGCCTGTAAGTGGGGGAAGTCCTCCTAAGGATAGTAGAGAGATAAGAATTGTGATGGTTATTGTTGGGGTTTTATTTCATAGGTTTGATAGAGCGAGTGTTGTAGTACTAGTGTTAATATTTAGTATTGTAAACATGGCAATGGTTAATATTAGGTAAATTAATAGGTTTAATGTTGTTATGGAGGGGCAATATATGAGGATTGCCATTATTCAGCCTATGTGAGCGATGGATGAATAGGCTATGATTTTTCGTAGTTGGGTTTGGTTTAGTCCTCCTCAACCACCTACTATAATTGATAATGTGGTGATTAGAAGGAGGATATTTGGATTAATTGATGGGTAGATTTGAAGTATAATGGAAATGGGGGCTAGTTTTTGTCATGTTAGGAGTAATATGCCTGATATTAGTGAGATTCCTTGAGTAACTTCGGGTACTCAGAAGTGAAAGGGGGTTATGCCTAGTTTTATTGTTAGTGCTAGGATAATTGAGAAGGAAATTAATTGATTACATATGTTGGTAATGCCTCATTGACCGGAGTATATGGCGTTGGTAACAATGGTAAATATAAGTAATATAGAGGCTGTTGCTTGTGTTAGAAAATATTTGGTGGCGGCTTCTGTTGATCGGGGGTTAGCTTTTTCTATGAGGATAGGGATGATGGCTAATATGTTAATTTCTAACCCAATTCACATTAGGAGTCAATGAGAGCTAATTATTGTTAATGTAGTCCCTATAAAGATGGTTAGTATAATTGGTATTAGGACGATGGGTTTAATTAGTACGGGAAGGATATAAACCAACATTTTCGGGGTATGGGCCCGATAGCTTATTTAGCTGACCTTACTAAATATAGAATAGGGTGTGTTTTGGGTAGCACGAGGGATTTTGAATCCTTAGGAGCAGGTTCAATTCCTGTAATTCTAGAAATAAGAGGATTTAAACCTCTATTATTTACTCTATCAAAGTAATTCTTTTGTCAGACATATTTCTATATTTGGGGTGGAATACATGATGTAAGTACGGGTAATGACACGTACCATATGCATAATGCTAATGTTAGGGGAAGAAAATTTTTTCATAATAAGTGTATGAGTTGGTCGTATCGGAATCGTGGGTAGGATGCTCGTACTCATAGAAAGAGAGTGGTCAGAAGTAAGGTTTTAGTGGCAAAACTTGTTGTATATGTTTCTGGTGTGTGAAGGTTATATAGTGCTCCTAGGAATAGGGTGGTGGTTAGGGCATTTATTATAATGATGTTTGTATATTCTGCTATAAAAAATAGGGCGAATGGACCCGCAGCATATTCTACGTTGAAACCTGAGACAAGTTCGGATTCTCCTTCTGTTAGGTCGAAAGGGGCTCGGTTTGTTTCTGCTAAGGTGGAAATAAATCATATTATGGCTAAGGGTCACGAGGGGATAATGAGTCAAAGATATTCTTGAGTTGTGATAAGGGTTGAAAGGGTAAATGAACCATTTATTAGGAGGAGGGATAGAAGGATAATGGCTAGTGTAACTTCATATGAAATTGTTTGTGCAACTGCTCGTAAAGCTCCGATTAAAGCATATTTTGAGTTGGAAGCTCAGCCTGATCATAAAATTGAATATACGGCTAGACTAGAGGTTGCTAGGATAAATAGAAGTCCTATGTTTATATTAATTAGTGGATATGGGAGTGGTAGTGGAATTCATATAACGAGAGCGATAGTTAAGGCTAGTGTTGGTGCAATGGTGTAGAGGGAGGAGGAAGAGGTGAGGGGTCGTAGTGGTTCTTTAATAAATAATTTTATTGCGTCGGCGAAGGGTTGAATTATACCGTGAGGGCCTACTACATTTGGGCCTTTTCGAAGTTGTATATAACCTAGGATTTTTCGTTCGGCTAGCGTAAGGAAAGCTATGGCTAGTAAAATGGGGACAATTAGCAAGAGGAGATTAAGTATGAACATGAATGTTAGGGAGAGGAGTTGAACCTCTGATTGTAAAGTCTTAAGTTTTATGCAATTACCGGGCTCTGCCACCTTAACGAACCCTGGTCTCGGGTAGGGTATTAAGTAATGTGTTAGGTTAAGTTTATAGCATCTATAAAATTGAGAGCTCTCTGTTGAGTTGGCTCTATTTCTCTTGTCCTTTCGTACTGGGAGGAATATTAAATAGATAGAAACCGACCTGGATTACTCCGGTCTGAACTCAGATCACGTAGGACTTTAACCGTTGAACAAACGGACCTTTAATAGCGGTTACACCATTGGGGTGTCCTGATCCAACATCGAGGTCGTAAACCCTATTGTCGATATGGACTCTATAATAGGATTGCGCTGTTATCCCTAGGGTAACTTGTTCCATTGGTCAAATTAGTTTGGATCAATTTAGCACGGAAGTTGCTTTGACTAGTGAAGTCTAGGCTGAAATTGTTCGGAGGTTTAGTTATGCTCCGAGGTCACCCCAACCGAAATTTTTAACCCAAAAAATCAATAGATATTATACCCGCTTTGGTTATTGAGTAAATGTATTTGGGTTAATTGATTTAAGCTCCATAGGGTCTTCTCGTCTTATTATTGTATTCCCGCCTCTTCACGGGAAGGTCAATTTCACTGATTGGGAGCATGAGACAGTTTAACCCTCGTGTGGCCTTTCATTCAAGTCCTAAATTAAAGAACAAATGATTATGCTACCTTTGCACGGTCAGGATACCGCGGCCGTTGAACATATGTCACTGGGCAGGCAGTGCCTCTAATACTAGTCATGCTAGAGGTGATGTTTTTGGTAAACAGGCGGGGTTAGTTTTTGCCGAGTTCCTTTTGCTCCTTTTAATCTTTCCTTAGTGCATGCCTGTGTTGGATTAACAGTTATTTGGATAGATATTGTTTAAGTTGTGTTTGATTTATGTTTTTGTTTAACTATCAGTGGGCATCCGATCTGATATAGGCTTATGCAAGGAGAATAGTGGATTCTTGTTACTTATATTAACAGTAGTGCTTCTATCTAGTGATAGATTGGTTCGGTTAGTTGGTAGGAGGTGGGGTAAAAGTTTGGGATCAGTTTGATTTGGTGTGTTGAGCTTGAACGCTTTCTTAATTGGTAGCTGCTTTTAGGCCAACTATGGAATAAGATTTTTTTTACTCTCTACTAAAGGTTGTAGCCTGTTCTAAAGGGCTGTCCCCCTTTAGATTATATTTTAAATTTACATTGGGTTTTGAGTACTTAGGGTAAATTTAAAGTTGAACTAAAATTCTTTCCCGAACAACCAGCTATCACCAGGCTCGATAAGCTTTTTACCTCTACTCATAGATTTTCTCACTATTTTGCCACATAGATGAGTGTGCTCTTATGTAACTATTTATGAGTAGCTCGTCTGGTTTCGGGTTTGTTGACTAAAATTCTTTTTGTCAAGTTGCTCTAGTTAAGTCATTATGCAAAAGGTACAAGTAGTGAGCTTTGCTTTTATATACTTTTAATTGTTCTTTCATCTTTCCCTTGCGGTACTTTGTCTATAGCGCCGAGTGAAATTTCTATCTCCTATACTATTGCTTAGTGGTAAATGGTTTAATTTAAAGTTTAATAGATTTATTGTTTTTTAGGTAAAGTTGGGCTAGTTTTAGTTTCAAAGTGGTCATGTATTATGAAATCTTCTGGGTGTAGGCCAGATGCTTTAGGGTTAAGCTACACTTTGAATATTCCAAGCACACTTTCCAGTATGCTTACCTTGTTACGACTTGTCTCCTCTTGTTTTAAGTTTAATGTAATTATAAAGTAAGTAGTTAATGAGTTGAGGAGGGTGACGGGCGGTGTGTGCGTGCTTCATGGCCCTATTCAATTAAGCTCTCTATTCTTAATTTACTGCTAAATCCTCCTTTAGCTTTTAATTTCATAAAGGCTGCTGTTGGGTAATTGTTCTGTATTAGAAAATGTAGCCCATTTCTTCCCACTCCATAGACTACACCTTGACCTAACGTTTTTATGTCTGTGTTTTTGCTTACTTTTAGGCCTTAACAAGGTTTGCTGAGGATGGCGGTATATAGGTTGAATTAGCAAGGAGTGGTGAGGTTTATCGGGGTTTATCGATTATAGAACAGGCTCCTCTAGAGGGATATAAAGCACCGCCAAGTCCTTTGAGTTTTAAGCTATTGCTTGTAGTGCTCTGGCGAGTAATTTTGTTCATTAATTACTTGGGTTTACGGCTAAGCATAGTGGGGTATCTAATCCCAGTTTGAGTCTTAGTTGTCGTGTTTTCAGAATATTAAAGTCACTTTCGTAGATTAGTTTTGTTTTAGCTAGGGCGTTTTACAGCTTAGATAAAATTTAACTTTATTTATGTGAGTCTTAAACACACTTTACGCCGGGTTTATATTAGTTTGGGTTAATCGTATGACCGCGGTGGCTGGCACGAGATTTACCAACCCTATATATCAGTATAGCTTAGTCAAACTTTCGTTTATTGCTTAAATTTAATCACTGCTGTGTCCCGTGGGGGTGTGGTTTAGCAAGGTGTGGTGAGCTATCTGTTGATGTGCTTGATACCTGCTCCTTTTAATCGGAGAGATTTGGAGGGCATTCTCACTGGAGTGCGGTTACTTGCATGTGTAATCTTACTGATAACTAATAGGAAGGCTAGGACCAAACCTGTGTGTTCATGGGGTGAAGTACCCGTCTAGGCATTTTCAGTGCCTTGCTTTGGTAGTTTAAGCTACATTAAC